ATGTTTCAATCCTTTTTTGCTTAGTGTGAGATAGCGATAGGCATAACTCATCTGAACGCTGAACGAAGCAATGAGTTCAAATTGAATAAAAGGAATGAGAGTTTGACTCTTTTTTCTGTCGGACTAATCACTCCCTAAGCTGAAGGGATCTTATACTTTGTTTCGGTTTCGTTATCGTTAGATTTCATTATTTAATGAAATTAGAATTCTACTTTCTTATTATTACACTTAATATTACCTTATACTTTAAGGCATAAATACGATACATAAATACTTTTTTAGAATACTTTCTAAATACTTTATCTTAATACTTATATTACTTATATTTATTATTTCTTATATTTAGTTGAGTATTTAGATATTGAGACTTTCACTTCTATTTCTACTTTATCTTTATAGAAATAGAATTTCATCAAATTTCTCTTTACTCTTTATATATTTCTATATATATCTTTATCTTTCTAAATACAATAAATAAAATAAGAAATAGATTCGAAATCTATTTATTAGAATCTTTTCTAATAGAATAGAAAGATATTTCGAATTTCTAGAATTTCTATCTAATTAAAAATTCTAGAATTCTATAGAAAATAGAAATTTAGAATTAGATAATTATAGAATATACGTATACTTTAAATATGAAATAGACTTTATATACTTTAAATACATAGACTTTCATATTACTAATACTAACTAATATGAATATGACTTTACCGTTACTTTCAAATTTCATATTACTATAAGAGAAATAGACTATGATACTATTTCTATACTATACTATGACTATATAGTAGTATTACTAGACTACTACTATTTTATTTACATTTACTTTCTTTATTTTTAACTTTACTTTATTGAACTTTCTTTAAATTACTTTTACTTCAATAGAAATCTAATTTCCATTATTGAAATGGAATTTCATATTGAATTTTCATATTTTATTTTTGAATCTATTTTTATTGAATAGATTTTCATATATATCATCATTCATCATATATAGCATATACTTATATACAGTTTCTAGTTATAGATCTAGTTCCAGGATAGAATATTTATGGGAGTATGGGATAGCTCATTCATGAAAGAGCCATGAAAAAATTCTATGGGATCCTAACATAAAAGTAGGAAAGACTCCTCGGATCTAGTCATACATTTGATTCTAATTATATATTGACAATTTCAAAAAACTACTCATACTATTGTCATAATATGATGACAGTCGGGGCGGGTATGCCCTCATCGTCTAGTGGTTCAGGACATCTCTCTTTCAAGGAGGCAACGGGGATTCGACTTCCCCTGGGGGTAGTAGACTACGAAAGGAAGTTGGTCATGGATTATCAATAAACCTAGAATTCATTCTTCCTGGGTCGATGCCCGAGCGGTTAATGGGGACGGACTGTAAATTCGTTGGCGAGATGTCTACGCTGGTTCAAATCCAGCTCGGCCCAAGAATTCGCCGCTCCATGAAGAAGATCTAAAAAATTTGTCCTCTAGAAACAGAAATGCCGGATCCGTATAAATAAAAATAGTCCATTTTTTCTCATCATTCTTTTTCTTTTCATTTGCAATACAGTAAATACAAGAAAATAACCATAGATTACTAGTAATCTGTGCCACTATCACTCAAGTTCATATCTATGTGAATAGGATATTCCTATAGAATTCGTGTTTCTGTTGCAACACGACAAATAGAATGCTCTTATGAAATCATAAGACTATGTTGCATATGGCTGGGATTGTAGTTCAATCGGTCAGAGCACCGCCCTGTCAAGGCGGAAGCTGCGGGTTCGAGCCCCGTCAGTCCCGACCGATGAATTGATCAATTCATCTCCCCCTTTTCCGTGAAAGGGAGGACGGGGAACAAAATTGAATCTATGGGGGGAATCCTTATTTCTTTTGTTTTCGTTTCACATTTCTCATCAGACAAATATGGAAATTTCTATTTCTTCCACTAGCACTGATTGGTAAGGGAGAAACATATGTAGATTTGTCAAATCGTTACTTCTTACTAGAGTAAGACAGACTATATTCAGTATTTTAAGAGCGACCATACTCGTCTTATTTCCTTTTTCTTTTCGGTTGTTCATTTCGTGATCAACAAAATGGAATAGAGTGCCCGTATTTTGACCGAGAGTACAGACACAAAATATCTTCGTTTATTGTACGATACACAATGAACTTCACATAATTATCTCGACAGAGTACTTTTCGGGTTCAGATGAAATCACACCTTCTTTAGTTCCGAACAAACTTTGTTTGTGCATCCGCAATGACTAATTGGAAATAATCTATCTTATTCTCATCCAAATTGCACACTGCATTTTTTATGTATGTGTTCTAGTTCCAATCCAAGAAGGAAAGAAGGAGGATACTAATAAAATACCAACCAAGCAACGCCCCCTAATCTGTGGGAATATTAGATTTTTGATACTTCACCCGTCCTTTTCTTTTTTCATCTCATTTCTACTACTGTTTCTTGTTTGTATTTGCATATTGTATGACCCATAGAATATTGGCCATATGATACCTGAGACCTCAGAATTTTCTGTATATTTTATGTATAAGGAAAGGAATAAGAATTGGATAAATGTATAAGAATAGGTGATAGAAAAGTAAAAGTGGAAAAGCGGGAAAATGAAATGGGATTTCTGATCCAATACCAATAAAGAATCCTATTTTTATTTCTTTCTATTTCATTTAGATCGAGTATGGATAAAAGATCTTCCTATGTTATACTATTCAATTCGCGACGATAAATCAATTTGATATTTTTCTTCATAATCTTGATCCGGGTTAGTATCAAGATGCAATTCATACCTTTGAATTGATAGGAGTCCACTTTATCATCTCTATGGGATTAGATCCCAAATTATTGTGAAAGAAAAAAACAAAGAGATTATGGAAGTCAATATTCTTGCGTTTATTGCTACTGCGCTGTTCATTTTAGTTCCTACTGCCTTTTTACTTATCATATACGTAAAAACAGTCAGCCAAAATGATTAATTTGAATGAAACTTGAATTTTTCATTTTTATCAATGATTGAAGAAAGGAAAGGGTTTCAAACTATATTTCAGTCTGAAATGAAATGTGGAATCAGAAGTATCTGAGATAGTGTGGTAGAAAGAGCTATATATAGCTCTTTCTACCACACTATACAATTGAGTATTGTAGAATATTTCATATTCAAATTCTTAGTACATAAAGTTGTATTGTGTACAGAAAGAAGATTTCTCTTATATAGATCAATTGACAATAGATATCTATCTATAATTATAAATATAATAATATATATTAGACGTACATAAAAATGAAATAGCACTCGAATTTTATATTTTTTCTCTACACCCATTTGTATGCATTTTGATCAATCCAAAATAATTGCAAGCCCAACTGCTTGAATTCCTGATTTTTTATATCTCTTCTTATGCTTATGGATATGGATCCGGGGGTCCATCGAAAGAATTAATGTAGGAAGAAGAGTACGGGCATATACTATATATCATCATTATAGTATATACCATATAAATATCATAACCATATCATATATTATATAATAATTAATAATTAAAAAAAAATATGAAATAGAAATCTAATACTATTATCTATAATAATAGATAGATAAACGAATCTAGATAAACTAAACCAAGTCAAGTTTTCAGCTTTCGCAAAACGATCCGAATTGATACAATTAGATTCTTCAGTAAAGTACTAAATTAGTAAGATTCCTAGCTCTAAAGCCCACTCCTTCCCCATACTACAAGTGAAAGAGAAAATGTAAACACTACCATTAAAGCAGCCCAAGCGAGACTTACTATATCCATGTGAATGATGTCCCCTATCTCTATTAAATGAATTATTCCATTATTGATTCAAAATCATAGTGGAATCAATGGCGCAGAGTCAAAATAGGATTCTTACTTACGGCTATTGATGAAACAATTTCATGAATCCACTCATAAAAAGTTCCTATATTTCTTATTCAATAGAATTCTATTGAAATAGAAAGAATTGGAAATCAAAAAGTAGAATGAAAAAATAAAAAAGAAATTCAAGAAAATAAGTAATTTAAGTTAAGTAATAGTAATATAAAGAAAAGGAATATTCGTAATATTAAAAAGTCAAAAAGTAATATAATAAATATAATATGAATAGAAAATAGAAAAATACAAAGAAATGAAATAAGAAATCAATAAAATAAAAATATAAGATAATGAAATATCAGAAATAATAAAAGAAGAAAAAAGAATAGCCATTCAACCATTCTGATTCAATTTCTTAGCACTCAGAGCCTCTCGTGAGTCTGGATACAAAGTATCTTCAGTTCTTTCCACAATTCTGAAATGAATTTCCCATCATCCTATCCAATATAATTTCATCGCAGACAGAGTTAGTAGACACTACCTCAATATTAATAAAGGTATAGTGTAAAATAATTAGGGAGTCTTGATAGTCTTTTTTAGAATCCTTTCTTCAACCTTAGTAGCCAAAATGGAGTGTCTCTTGGGAACCTTTGGATACCAAGATTTCGACTTCTTACTTGCTTCTTACTTTCATAGTTCTGATGCCCAGAATGAATTCTCACTATTTCTTTTATTTGATTCAATTCAGAATAGCCCAAACCAATCATTAATAAGATTGGGTTGCTTCAGATTTATTGGTACCTGTTTGAGCCCCACTCAGAACCCAGATTTTGAGAAAAAAGATGACAGTCTTTTATAGGCCCTGCGGATTCTCAAAATAAAGTATCAACAGACCTAGTCCCTTGCCTATGCTTTCGATCAACAGGATTAAGAAATTCAAGTCTTTTTTTGTTGATCAGGCGACACCCAGATTCGAACTGGGGATAAAGGATTTGCAGTCCCCCGCCTTACCACTTGGCCATGCCGCCAAATTAAATCCAAAATGGATAAAATTTTTATTTAGACTATATTCTAATATTCTATTTATTCTTATTCTATTTCTATTTTCTATTATTTCTATTCCTTTCCTCATTTTGTTT